AAAAAGTCAAGGTTTTCTTTTTTTTTTAGCGTACATCTATAATGACTGATGAATCAATAACTTTCAATTGAAACTAAACGAATTCTTTAAATTAGTTTTTATTACCGTCATATCTGGATTGAGACTTAGGTAAATGTTTTATTCATATATATATTAAAAGAACATATCTAATTTAGCTCTTTCATGCCTATTCTAACTAGTTATTTTGGTTTTTTACTGGCTGCTTCAACTATAACCCCAGCTATATTTATTGGTTTGAACAAGATACGACTTATTTGAAATGAATGAAATTCAATAAACAATTTACAAAAATCAAAATCAAAGCCTCCCAGAATATTTTATTTCAGTTATTCTATGGTTCTCAATTGCAAATTCCCGGTCATTGAGATTCACGGATAATTCAGATTAATATTTAGGGATAGATCTTACCTATCTTTTTATTCCCTAAAACAAATCGAAATGATTGAAGTTTTTCTATTTGGAATCGTCTTAGGTCTAATTCCTATTACTTTAACAGGATTATTTGTAACTGCATATTTACAATACAGGCGCGGTGATCAGTTGGACCTTTGATTGAGTAACATTTCTTTTTTTGATTGACCTCCTACAAGGAGGAGGTCAAATTTAAGTTGCAATTAGACTTTGTTTTGTTAAGTTATTTCATTGTAATTCGACATAACATAAACGGAATCACGCTCTGTAGGATTTGAACCTACGACATCGGGTTTTGGAGACCCGCGTTCTACCGAACTGAACTAAGAGCGCTTTCTTATATCCTATAACAGTAGATACGATTGTAAAGTGTAAAGAAAAGGATTTTTTTACCCCTGAGGGGTCTTGCGTACATGTACATATAGTATGTACAAATGGAAGATTATGTCCAAAATTTCCCGATCTTACTCAATGAATCCCTCGTAACTGTCCATAGGAGAAAGAATAGGTAGGGATGACAGGATTTGAACCTGTGACATTTTGTACCCAAAACAAACGCGCTACCAAGCTGCGCTACATCCCTTTTAAAAATTGTTGTATAGTGTCATTGTATAAAATACATGTCTTGTTTTCCACATCCTTCTTTTTTGCTCTACCTATCTATATAGGTATAAAATGTTCTTGTCATTTTTTTAGGGAGCTGAAAAATTGAATCTGCTGGGTCATTCTACATATGCATTTTAGTTAGTAATTCCTAATTCTAATTTTATTTCAAGCAAAAACAAATGATCTTGAAATAAAATATCGGGTTATCTATGATCTATGTATTAGAATATCGAACTAGGACTATATATGTATTACAATATACAATACAAATAAAGAATTAAAATAAATAAGAAAAAAATAGAAAATAAAAGAAGAAGGAGGATTTTCAATGCGAGATATAAAAACATATCTCTCAACGGCACCTGTGCTAACCACTCTATGGTTTGGGTCTTTAGCAGGTCTATTGATAGAAATTAATCGTTTATTTCCGGATGCCTTGTCATTCCCCTTTTTTTCATCCTGATTGAATTCTTGTATTGATCTGTGAAGAAATGAAGAAGATTTGAGATACAATTCTACGTAACATGGCTCCAATTTCGCTTCCTTTTGCTTTCCTATCCTAAAAAAAAAGAAAGAGAAAGAGTGTATCGAACCTCAGTCAAAATACAGTGAATCTACGATAGGATTTTTTGGAAAAGAAATGGAAATGTGGATCCAGTCTAGGGGCGACTAAATTTTAACATAGAAAGAATAAAATACTGAGATTAGGATAGGAATAATTCATAGTTAGAAAAAATTGTATTAATTAATTATTACGATATTCTTAATATTCTTCTATTAATGAATATGACTCTTTTTCTTTATAGTTCTAGTTATTCATAGTAATTCTATTTTAAATTATAGTACTCCGAAGTTATTCGAATTCTAATAATTTTAATAATTTGAAAAAGAAAATATTTACAAATTTCATTTCTAGTTAGTAACTTTTATTAATATAGTCTAGATATAGAATCTAGATTTTTTTTTATTTGGTTCGGATCAAAAAGAAAATGAAGAGAGTTCTAAAGTGAAGTCGATCCAAAATGAAAAGGAGGTTCATGGCCAAGGGTAAAGATATCAGAATTATAGTGATTTTGGAATGTACCTGTTGTGTTCGAAAGGGTGTCAATAAAGAATCGCCGGGCATTTCTAGATATATTACTCAAAAGAATCGACACAATACACCCAATCGACTAGAATTTAGAAAATTTTGTCGCTATTGTCAAAAGTATACGATTCATGGGGAAATAAAGAAATAGGTGGAACGGAATGTGTGTGTGATTTTTCCAAGTAGCGGGAAGAGTAAGAACTTTACATCTTAACATAACTTTACATCTTAACATATATAATACAAACCAAATCCTATTTTGGTCGAATCTTAAATAAATAAGAAAAAAAAGAGAATTATATTTTATAGATTCTTTTATATAGAAATAGAAGGAATAAACAAACAAGGAATAAGCAAACCATGGATAAATCCAAACAACCTTTTCGTAAATCCAAGCGATCTTTTCGTAGGCGTTTACCCCCAATTGGATCGGGGGATCGAATCGATTATAGAAACATGAGTTTAATTAGTCGATTTCTTAGTGAACAAGGAAAAATCTTATCTAGACGGACGAATAGGTTGACCTTGAAACAACAACGATTAATTACTATTGCTATAAAACAAGCTCGTATTTTATCTTTGTTACCTTTTCGTAATAATGAGAAACAATTGGAGAGAGTGGAGTCGATCCCTAGAACTACTGGTCCTAGAACCAAAAATTCCTAGAACCAAAAATAAATAAATATACTCCTCAAAACTCCAATTGAGGACTCAAGCTTATATTAATTTTTGCTCGAAAAAACTAGAATCCAGATTTGATTCTTGTATTATAAAAAAGGAAAAATGGGGAAGAAATCTTTTTTTCTTGAAAAATGTTCGTTTATTCTTACTACTCAAATCTTAATTTCTTTTTATTCTATCTTCCCGGAGTCCTTTCTCCGGGAAATCCTTTTTCAATCATTCTTGTTTCATGTATAATAGATTCTATTAAGATTCTTTTATTCCTTTATTTGATTTGTATTTTTTTTTTATTTTTGATTGATGATTTTATTTGAAATAATATCAAAACAATTCTTATTTGATAGGGCTATTTGCGCAAGTATTTTACGATTCAGAAGCAATTGTCTCTTGTACAGATTGTTGATGAATAGGCTATAACTATAGAATAGCCTATCCTCACGAGTTACCGCATTTATCCGAGTGATCCACAAACGACGAAAATCTCTCTTTTTCCTGCTCCTATCTCGATGAGAGGAAACCAAAGCTCTCATTCTTTGTTGAATAGTCGTTCGAGTAAGTCTTGAATGAGCCCCTATAAAGGTTGATGCAAATAAACGAATCTTTTTTCGACGTCTCCGAGCTGTATATCCTCGTTTAACTCTGGTCATTGAATCAAATGAAACTTTCTTGAATAACTAATTGATTTCTCTTCTTTCAGTCATCCTTTTCTTCCGGTCAATTAATAACAAAGCGGATTCTTCCAATATATAAAATATAAATTCCAATGGCTTTTGCGACTATGACCTTCCCGACCACGATTTTTTCTTTCTTCAAGGTATCTCGCCTGTAAATAAGAAATTCGACTGCTACTAAATAAAAAAGAATAGTGGGTTTCCTCGTTTCTATGGCAACTTCTGAAACGGTGAGGTCCTCTCTATACACCGGAGCCTCTTCTTTCATTTCATCAAATTTTATTGTGAACTTGTATAGTTCACACTCTTTGGCTCTACCCATCCATTTTTCAATTAGAATTCTTTTTTCAATTCTAATTAGAAAGTAATAGTCCTTTTCACAAAAAAAGCTATCCATACAGTGACGGCATTTAATTCTGAAAGTTGGCTAGGTAGCTGACCTTGTTAGTCCGTTTTTTCAAGAAAAGGAATAGGAGCATAACCTTTTTCCTCCGCTTAATGAATAACTATTTGTTACCAATGGAGAATTCCTTCTCATCTCAAACGGAGTGATTGGATTTGCACCAATAGAAACCATAAATTCATAACATAATTAGGTAGATGATAGATCTTCATTTTTAGATACTAGTAAATTAAATGGCCGTCTTCTACTCTATCTATCCTAATTCATTGATAGTGGTCGTTGATACTTTTGCATTTCTTCAAACTCATCATGATCTGAACTGAACGAGTCGCACATACACCCTAGTACATGTTCCTCGACGCTGAGGACATCCTCGAAGAGCGGGAGATTTCGTGACATTTCTTATTGGCTGTCTTGCGTTTCTAATAAGTTGTTTAATGGTTGGCATGGCGTGTCTATAGAATCTCATTCTAGATAGAATAGAGCGGGTTGGCTTAGATCGATCTTAACCTGATGGTTGATGATTATGAATGATTTCTATTCACACGGAAATTTCAAATTTTGAAACGGAATTCTTATATTTATATGGAATCCCTAGTATTTTCATTTTCGATCGCTACAAGATCAACGATGCCATAAGCTTGGGCTTCTGTTGCTGACATAAAAACATCCCTTTCCATATCTTCGGATATAACCCATAAAGGGTTGCCCGTTCTTTGTACATAAACTTTTGTGAGAGTTTCGCGAAGCTTCAATAGTTCTTCTGCTTCCAGAATAAAATCCCCTGCTTGTGCCTCGTAAAAAGAACTAGCAGGTTGGTGAATCATAACCCTGATGATATTGATATAACATCATGAATGGTTCTTCTATCTATATATCGCACGATTGGGTTAAAGTAAGGGATAATCAAAATAACAATAAAAAATAGAATTAAACAACCGTACGGGCATCTTTTGTACATTGCATACGGCTCTGCAATGGAATTTATTTTTTCGATAGAAGAAATTCTATCGAAAAGAAGAAAAAGAACCCATCCGATCCAAATCGTTAAATGATCCATTTACCACCCTTCCTTTCGTAGTAGTAAAAAAGATACTATGATGGTTCTGTTGCTTTATATGTTTATCTATTTATCTCGTCTGTGGTTTAGCAATCCCAAAGTTTCTTTTTGATATGATCCAAGAAGGAGAAATTTCTTTTTTCCATTTTTTTGACTCTTTCTTATCATAACATAAAAATAAGAAAGATACTTCTGGTGTGGAAGAATAATGGTTTGTGACGCTGAAATTGACTCTTGCTTGACACATAAAATCAACTTGGGAATAACCCTTCTTTCATACTACTATCTCGATACAAAATCTCATGTTAGAAAAAAACACTAATGGTTTGTTCATATCGAACTCGAAGTGCCATGCTATTATTACTTATTCTTTATTTGATTCATATTCGATACAGCGAAGGCATAGTATTTTTTTCTCAAATAAAAAAAACTCATTGGCGCCAAGCGTGAGGGAATGCTAGACGTTTGGTAATTTCTCCTCCAACCAGAATGAAAGATCCCATTGAAGCGGCTAATCCCATACATACTGTATGTACATCCGGTGACACAAATTGCATAGTATCATAAATGGCTATTCCTGGTATTACCCATCCGCCTGGAGAATTTATAAACAAATAAAGATCCCTAGTATCATCCTCTATGCTGAGGTATACCATGAGACCAACAAGTTGATTCGAGATCTCGCTATCAACCTCTTGTCCTAAAAAAAGTAATCTTTCTCGATGAAGTCGGTTGATTAGGGAAAAATTGTATCCCTGAGGAACCGTACGTGCACCTTTGGATGCATACGGTTCGAAAGAATTGCGAAAAAAAAATCAATGTATTGATTCCAGTCCTATTTCTTTTTTTTTTTAACATGAGTTTTGCCCTCCTTCCCTATATTCTATAATGTAGAATAGAAAAAAGAATTTTATGAACTTATTGAACTAACTTCTCATTGATGTATTGTTTCATCGAAATTCAAATTACGATGTAATTTTCTTGTTCCTGAATGGACCCTTTCAATTCTTTTAGGTTCTTGTTCTACTCCGGGGGAAGATTTGCCCGAATTCCATTTGCGCATATAGGTCAAATGATTCCAGTACCACTTCTTTTTTTTTCAATTGTTTCATAACTTTCCCCAAAATATTCGATGTATTAATAATACTACTCTATTGGTAGGCAGTTTTAGATTATCCCTATAGTAAGTATATGAATAGTCTATGATACAAGTGGTAATCGTGCAATCATCATATATTCTACATAATAGATTCTATTAGAATATTCTATTATAGTCTATTATAGTAAGTTCTATTATATTCTATTTAATTATTAATGAATTTCATAATTTATTAATACTTTAATTAAATTTATATTTTATTTTTATATTCTTTATTTAATATTTAATATTTAATTATCTAATATTATTATATTTTTTATATTTTTTTTCTATTTCTATTTAATATTTCTTATTTATATTACTACATTTACACTCCCATTCTATTACTTTTACTCTTACCATTTCCAATTTGGTATTCTCTGAACGGAGCCTGGATACTTTATCAGTCCAAGTAAACCATCAATTATTTGAATTGATAATATTCATCCCCAATAGGAATTTTTGTGCTTCACGCTCCAAATTATTGATTGTTCAATCAATACAAGATTGAATATCTATTTATTGGATTGGGCGAAATAGAGAATACTCGATCGGGGGAGATAACGGGGAAATACCATATGATCCATATGTCTGACAAGTCGCACTATACGTCAACCCAAGCTGCATCTTCCTCTCCAGGATTCCGAAAAGGTACTTTTGGAACACCAATGGGCATTAAGATAAAAAAAATGAAGTACTATACTTTACTTTAATATGGAAACGTAACAATGGGTTTTATTGTCTTCATCATTTTTTCTCTTTCTTTTCTATTTCTATATTATATATTAGAATTTTCTATTCTATATATTCTATATTATAGAAATATAGAACTTAATATTATTAGATATATAGATTATTATCTAGATAAAATTAGAGTATTTAGAGTATATATTTATAGATTCTAATTTAGAATATTATTAGTATATAGATATATACTTTATATATAGGAATATAGGACTGGAAGGTTCATAGAGGAAGACAGAATGAATAAAGAAAAATTGTAACGAACGGAATCGATCAGATCAGCCGATTGTTCGAATGATTTCAAATTATAAAAAGTATCTATGCATTCTTTTTCCCTCAAAATCCTCCCATTGCGTATTGGTACTTATCGAGTATAGAATAAGATCTGTTTCTCTTTGTTCTTCTAAATAGAAATAAAGAGAATTGTTCCCTTCTCTTTCTATTTCATTAAAAATAAAAGAAGGGAATACAAATAAATATAAATCTTTTCCTATACAAAATCTACCGAACAGGTGAAATACACGGTCTAGTCTTTTCCAATGCGATAAAGTTACATAATGTCTATTTCTTTTTCAGAAAGGGGTATTTACATGGGTTTGCCTTGGTATCGTGTTCATACTGTTGTATTGAATGATCCCGGTCGATTACTTTCTGTACATATAATGCATACAGCTCTAGTTTCTGGTTGGGCCGGCTCGATGACTCTATATGAATTAGCAGTTTTTGATCCCTCTGACCCTGTTCTTGATCCAATGTGGAGACAAGGTATGTTCGTTATACCCTTCATGACTCGTTTAGGAATAACCAATTCGTGGGGAGGTTGGAGTATCTCGGGAGGAACTATAACGAATCCGGGCATTTGGAGTTATGAAGGCGTGGCAGGGGCACATATTTTGTTTTCTGGCTTGTGCTTCTTGGCAGCTATCTGGCATTGGGTGTATTGGGACCTAGAAATATTCTGTGATGAACGTACGGGAAAACCTTCTTTAGATTTGCCCAAGATCTTTGGAATTCATTTATTTCTTTCAGGAGTCGCTTGCTTTGGCTTTGGTGCATTTCATGTAACAGGCTTATATGGTCCTGGAATATGGGTGTCTGATCCTTATGGACTAACCGGAAAAGTACAATCTGTAAATCCAGCGTGGGGTGCGGAAGGTTTTGATCCTTTTGTTCCGGGGGGAATAGCTTCTCATCATATTGCAGCGGGTACATTGGGTATATTAGCGGGTCTATTTCATCTTAGTGTCCGTCCGCCTCAACGTCTATACAAAGGATTACGCATGGGTAATATTGAAACTGTGCTTTCCAGTAGTATTGCTGCTGTTTTTTTTGCAGCTTTCATTGTTGCTGGAACTATGTGGTATGGTTCAGCAACTACCCCAATCGAATTATTTGGCCCCACTCGTTATCAGTGGGATCAGGGGTACTTCCAGCAAGAAATATATAGAAGAGTTGGGGCCGGACTAGCCGAAAATCTGAGCTTGTCGGAAGCTTGGTCTAAAATTCCCGAAAAATTAGCTTTTTACGATTACATTGGTAATAATCCGGCGAAAGGAGGATTATTCAGAGCAGGCTCAATGGATAACGGGGATGGAATAGCTGTTGGGTGGTTAGGGCACCCCATATTTAGAGATAAAGAAGGGCGCGAACTCTTTGTACGTCGTATGCCTACCTTTTTTGAAACATTTCCGGTAGTTTTGGTAGATGGAGACGGAATTGTGAGGGCCGATGTTCCTTTTAGAAGGGCAGAATCCAAGTATAGTGTTGAACAAGTAGGGGTAACTGTTGAATTCTATGGTGGCGAACTCAATGGAGTCATTTATAGTGATCCTGCTACTGTAAAAAAATATGCTAGACGTGCCCAATTAGGTGAAATTTTTGAATTAGACCGGGCTACTTTGAAATCCGATGGTGTTTTTCGTAGCAGTCCAAGGGGTTGGTTCACTTTTGGGCATGCTACGTTTGCTTTGCTCTTCTTTTTCGGACACATTTGGCACGGCGCCAGAACCTTGTTCAGAGATGTTTTTGCCGGTATTGATCCAGATTTGGATGCTCAAGTGGAATTTGGAGCATTCCAAAAACTTGGAGATCCAACTACAAGGAAACAAGTAGTCTGATACAAAATTCCTTTGCCATCTTTTGCCTCTATTATATTTTTCTATTATATTTATATATAATATATAATATTTAGCTATTTAGTATTTATAATTTGTTAATTTCTATAATTAAGCTAGAATTTCTCTTTTCTATATTAATTGAATCTATTATCTATTTCATTTCATATTCAATATTTCCTAATATAATAATCTAATTATTAATCTAATATACCAATACTAATATATAAATTAGATTTAGATAAATATCTATTTATTTTCTATTTTATTTTTATGTATAAATAGATATAAAATAGATATAATATATTTTATTAGACTATTAGAATAATATAATAATATATAAAAATAATATATAAATATTAGAATAATATATATATATATAATTAGAAATAGAATAAGAATAAAGAAATAGAATAAGAATAATACAATATAAATATAGAAGAAATAGAATTAATAAGATATGACTATATATATAGTCATAATAGTAATAGTTAGTAATGTAATAGTTAGTAATAGTAAATTGTAAATCTCAATTTAGAATTTCTTTAGTAAATGATCCAAAATGAATAGGTGTGGAAGCTATAATTGTAAACCACGATCAAATCTATGGAAGCATTGGTTTATACATTCCTCTTAGTTTCAACTTTAGGGATAATTTTTTTCGCTATCTTTTTTCGAGAACCACCTAAAGTTCCAACTAAAAAAATGAAATGATTTTTCATTATTTCCATTGAAGTAATGAGCCCCAATATGAATAGGGGGCTCATTACTTCAACTAGTCCCCATGTTCTTCGAAGGGATCTCTTAATTTTTGAGAGGGTTGCCCAAAAGCGGTATATAAGGCATACCCAGTAAAGCTTACAAGTAACCCGGATATGGAGATGGCGACTAGGGTTGCTGTTTCCATTTTTTCGATAATTTCAAGATCACAAAGGATCACGATAATGTCGTTTATTTACAACTACAACGGAATGGTATACAAAGTCAACAGATTTCAACCCATGATGAAAGAGGATTTATGGCTACAAAAACCGTTGAGAGTAGTTCTAGATCTGGGCCAAGACGAACTGGCGTAGGGAGTTTATTGAAACCATTGAATTCGGAATATGGAAAAGTAGCTCCAGGGTGGGGGACTACACCACTTATGGGAGTTGCAATGGCTCTATTTGCAATATTTCTATCTATTATTTTAGAAATTTATAATTCATCTGTTTTACTGGATGGAATTTCAATGAATTAGTTCATAAAAACTAGGAAGTCCTAGTTTTTCAATCAAAAAATAGTATTTTACTCATATTTACTTAATGCTTAAAATACTTAATACTTCAACTTAATATTACCTAAGACTTGGATTTCATTCTGGTAGTTCGATCGTGAAATTTATTTGTTTCGATATTTCATTTCCGGAATATGAGCGTGTGACTTGTTATAATTGATCCTATTGATAATACAGAGAATGGACCTGTCATCTCTATCAAGATGATTCTACCTCGTCAGATATTTATTATAGTCTCTGAAGCACGGACTATATAGAATAGATCAAGAAAAGAAATATTTGAACTATGATTCATACCTATTATTCAGACCTCGCAACCGGATTAAAAAAAAAATGGAAATAGGTCTTTTATAAATAAAACAATTTTTCTTTCATACTTCTTTTGACCAAAATAAACCTCTTTCTCTATATTTTGTTGAGTTATTACATTCATTGAAGAAGTGATGATCAAATGGTTTTTACTCAGAAAACCTTTGAGTTTAGTTTTGACTTTCTTAAATCATCGTGGTTCTAGTATGAATCTGAGGTTTCAATTGATTCATAGGGTCTCAACAAGAGAATTCCTATCAAACAAAAAAAAAGATAGGGAAGAGAAGATTCAAGAGGCCTGTCACGATTAACATAAAGAAAGATGGATGAGCCAACTTGAGATTTTATTTCTTAGCATTATCATCACAAAGAAAAGATTCCGGATTTTTCTTACTTGGTATCTTTGGGTCAAATCGAGTCAAGCGGCTAAGCCACAAGAAGTTTGAAACTCTCTATTCCATATCCGTTGAACCCAGTATTTGTGTGTTTCGGTTTGAGCCGTACGAGATGAAATTCTCATATACGGCTCTCAGAGGGGGAGTCTTTCTTGGGTTACCTATCTCAATAAAGTATATGATTGGTTCGAGGAACGTCTCGAGATTCAAGCGATTGCAGATGATATAACTAGTAAATATGTTCCTCCTCATGTCAACATATTTTATTGTCTAGGGGGGGTTACGCTTACTTGTTTTTTAGTACAAGTAGCTACGGGTTTTGCTATGACCTTTTACTATCGTCCAACTGTTACAGAGGCTTTTTCCTCTGTTCAATACATAATGACTGAGGTCAACTTCGGTTGGTTAATTCGATCAGTTCATCGATGGTCAGCAAGTATGATGGTTCTAATGATGATCTTGCACGTATTTCGTGTGTATCTTACAGGTGGTTTTAAAAAACCCCGCGAATTAACTTGGGTTACAGGGGTGGTTCTCGCTGTATTGACCGCATCTTTTGGCGTAACTGGTTATTCCTTACCTCGGGACCAAATTGGCTATTGGGCAGTAAAAATTGTAACAGGCGTGCCTGAAGCTATTCCTATAATAGGATCACCCTTGGTAGAATTATTACGTGGAAGTGCTAGTGTGGGCCAGTCTACTTTGACTCGTTTTTATAGTTTACATACTTTTGTATTGCCTCTTCTTACTGCCGTATTTATGTTAATGCACTTTCCAATGATACGTAAGCAAGGTATTTCAGGTCCTTTATAGAGAAGGCAGATCATAGATCTTTGTAATTTATCATATCGGGGAGGAACGAGAGTCTTTCATTGCTACAAATATGGATTATTTAAAAATAAGGCATGTTATTTGGATACTTCTATTCAACTCTGAAGTATTGTTTATTTGATACGAATCAAATAGTTGAAGTATATTTTTCTAAAAGAGGATGGATTATGGGAGTGTGTGACTTGAACTATTGATTGGTCCATGCAGATATATGATTTTATCCGCCACGTTGGAATTCACAACCTAACGTGTCTCCGCATCCAACCATCACGTCAGTCCCTTATATGTAGCATAGGATAGGCCGGTTCACTTAAGGAGAATATTTTCTATGATCATACCCGAATCATGTCATGCATGAACAGGCTCCGTAAGATCCCTAGAATAGAATAGAATGATCCAATGTTCTATTTATTCCACTTTTTTTTTTGATTTTTCTTTTTTTTTTTTAGTAATTTTCTTATAATTAATTTATAGTATTAATATTTCGTATTAATTTGATAGTAATCTTAGTAAATTTTTTATAGTATGTAGATGCATTCATTTCCTCTGCATCGACCCTGAATCTATGATACTATTGGAGTTAAATAGGGGATCTAAAGAAGAACAGGGGCTAGACTTTATTAGTAACAAGTAAAAATTTTGTATTTTTGTATGTAATACAATCGAGATGTTGTGGGGATAAATACCAACCAAAAGACATGAGACAATCCAAAAAGCACTTGATCATGATCAAATTTGTAAGCCTACTTGGATATTGAGCATTTCCTTGTTGCCAGAACTGAATTCTTTGCAATTAATAATGAATCGTTGAAACTCGGGGAAATGGAATTTTATAAATCTTTTCTTACATAGAGTCATTCTACATTATATATGTAGATATATATGAAATATAGATCTTCTATGGACCTATTTATGTTCTATGGATCTATTTCTGTGATTCTTTTGATTCTTGCTCGAGCCGGATGATAAAAAATTATCATGTCCGGTTCCTTTGGGGGATGGATCCACAAGAATTCACCTATCCAAATAACAAAGAAACCTGATTTGAATGATCCTGTATTAAGAGCTAAATTGGCTAAAGGGATGGGACATAATTATTATGGAGAACCTGCATGGCCCAATGATCTTTTATATATTTTTCCAGTAGTAATTCTAGGCACTATTGCATGTACTGTGGGTTTAGCAGTTCTAGAGCCGTCAATGATCGGTGAACCAGCGGATCCGTTTGCAACTCCGTTGGAAATATTACCCGAATGGTACTTCTTTCCCGTATTTCAAATACTTCGCACAGTACCCAATAAGTTATTGGGTGTTCTTTTAATGGTTTCAGTACCAATAGGATTATTGACAGTACCTTTTTTAGAGAATGTCAATAAATTCCAAAATCCATTTCGTCGTCCAGTAGCTACAACAGTCTTTTTGATCGGTACCGCAGTAGCTCTTTGGTTAGGTATTGGAGCAACTTTACCTATTGAGAAATCCCTAACTTTAGGTCTTTTTCAAATTGATTAAACCGTGAAATACCACGACATAGGTATCTAAGGAAGATCCCCTTCTGGATCTTCCCTAGATACATCAATCTTATTATGATCTATTCTGCAAATATATGGACCGTGTCGGAGATTAAAAACTTATTCTATTCTTTATTTATTTTATTTATTTATAAAAACTAAAAAAAGAAAAAATTCCAATGGATTTAAAATGAAAACTTTTTATTAGGTAAATTGATTGCAAAATGCTTCTGTAGAGTGCCCAATATCTGTTTTACATCTTCTATTCGAAAATATTTCATTTTCATAAGATCTTCTTGACTGTGACTCAAAAGGTCCAATAATGTATGTATATTGGACCTTTTGAGACAATTATAGGTCCTGGAAGACAATTCTGATTGGTCAATAAAAATACACGTCAATGGAATTCCTTTTTTGTTTTTCTTGAGATTAGTGAATCTGTCTTGAAAGGAAAAAAGGGGCAGATTCCATCTGTTTTCATTTTCCTCGAAATTCATGTCCTCTTCCTCTGCATGTAGAAAAGGAATCAATAAATCAATCAAATTACGAGAAGCCTCATAAAGTGCTTCTTTAGGAGTTAAACTTCCATTCGTCCATATTTCTAGAAATAGTATCTCTTGTTTTTCATCCCCATTCCCATAAGAATGAATACTATGATTCGCATTTCGAACAGGCATAGATACAATATCCATAGGATAACTTCCATCGTGAGAGTCGTTTGTGGATTTCATACGATATCCGCGATCTCTCTTGATTTGTAATTTAATACACAAATCAATTGGTTCTGTCAGGTTAGCTATATGCTGTGTCGTATCAACTATTTTTACAGAAGGTGGTGAGATGATATCTTGAGCTGTTATGTATTTTGGACCCCTGACACAAATGGATGCGTCCCTAACTCCATAGAGATTACTTCTCAATACAATCTCTTTCAAATTTATTAAAATCTCATGTACTGATTCTTCAATACCTGCTATTGTAGAATATTCATGCAGCACATTTTCAGATGTTGCACGTGTGATACATGTTCCTTCTATTTCTCCAAGTAAAGCCCTTCGCATGGCAATACCTATGGTATCGGCTTGACCTTTCATAAGCGGGGACAAAACGAAACGACCATAATAAAGACGCTTGCTGTCTACTCTTGATTCAACACATTTCCACTGTAGTGTTCGAGTGGATCCTGCTACTTCTTCTCGAACCATACTCTTATTTTTCTTTTATTTATGATTATTGGATCAGATCATTGAATCATTTATTTCTCTTGGAATCTCTTGAATTCTTATTTCTACACACGTCTTTTTTTAGGGGGGCGACATCCATTATGCGGCATGGGTGTTACATCACGTACGAAACTTAATAGCATCCCATTTCTACGAATGGCTCGTAATGCCGCATCTCTTCCGAGACCGGGACCCTTTATCATAACTTCTGCTCGTTGCATACCCTGATCAACTAATGTACGAATAGCATTAAATGCTGCGGCTTGAGCAGCATAGGGTGTTCCCTTTCTTGTACCTCTGAATCCAGAAGTACCTGCGGAAGCCCAAGAAACCACCCGACCTCGTACGTCTGTAACAGTTACAATAGTATTGTTGAAACTCGCTTGAACATGAATAACTCCTTTTGGTATTCTACGTTCACTCTTATTTGAACCAATACGTGCATTCTTACGTAAACCAATTTTTGCTATAGGTTTTGTCATATTTTATTAGATCATATTCATAAGAATAAAATAAAAAGAAAGAAGAATCAGAAATCTACATAAAGATACAGATAAAGGAATATCTATTTCATATGAAAACAAATTCTTTTTTCTTTCTTTTTACATGTACATGTTACATGTACATGAGTTTTTCTTTTAAAAAGTTCTTGATTTAAAACTTGAGAAGGATTACCCCTGTCTCTGTTTATGTCTCGGATTGGAACAAATGACTCTAATTCGCCCCCGCCTACGAATCAAGCAACATTTTTCACAAATTTTACGAACAGAAGCCCTTATTTTCATATTTATCATTCCTTACTTTCATTCTGAATCTATTTTTTTTTTGAAAAAAAAATCAGTTTATTGCATTTTTGAACTTTCGAATTATATCCCTATGAAAAGGGATGTTTAAAAGAATGATCTAATCGTTCGAATCTTTTTTGCGAAGTCTATAAATTATACGTCCCCTGGTTGAATCATAACGACTCATTTCAATTTTTACTCTATCTCCGGGTAGTATACGTATAAAACTGCGCCGGATTCTTCCTGAAATATAACCTAGAATTAGATCTTCATTATCTAACTGAACTCGGAACATACCGTTGGGAAGTGATTCAGTAATTAAACCCTCATGAATTAATTTTTGTTCTTTCATTCCAGGGAACCCCCTTTAAGTATCAACTAATAGAGGAAGAGTTCTATAATTCACTTCTCCTCTCTATTTTACAAATAGTAAGTTCGAGAGAAAATTAGGGTACTCAGGAAAATCACCATATATAACACAAAATTTCTCCTCCAATTTTTTCTAGTCGAGCTTCTCGATCTGTCATTATACCTCGAGAAGTAGAAAGAATTACAATTCCCATTCCGCCTAAAATCTTAGGAATTCGTTGATAGTTGGAATAGATTCGTAGACCGGGTCGGCTGATACGCTTTAAAATTATTTTATTCCCTTTCCTAGTCTTTCTATGTCGTAAGGTTAAAACCAAGAATTTTTTTTGACTTTCTTGATGTTTTCGAACATTTTCAATAAAACCTTCTCGTAAAAGTATTTTCACAATGTTTTTAGTGATATTAGTAGATACTATTTGAACTCTTCCCTTTTGATCTATGTCAGCATTTCTTATAGAAGTTAATATATCGGCAATAATGTCCCTACCCATGACGAACTATAGTTATTGGTGCCTCCTAATTTTGATATAATCAACATGCTTCTTTTTTGTTTTATTTTTTATTGAATTTTTTTTTTGAAATTCTTAAATTATAAAAAATTATTAGAAATTTAAAGTATATGCATGAGACACAATCTATTATATCTATTCTATTAATCGGATTTATTTCAGATATTTGAATATTATAAATATAAATATTCCATATGATAGATTATAGATATAGAATAGATATAGTATAGGATATATCCTATTTTTCATCTATAAGACTTCTGGTGCTAATGAAACTATTTTAGTAAAATTCAATTGTCGCAATTCTCGAGCAATCGCACCAAAAATTCGAGTTCCTTTTGGATTTCCTTCTTGATCAATGATAACCGCTGCATTGTCATCATATCGTATTATCATGCCATTATCACGTTTGAGTTCTTTACACGTACGTACAATCACAGCTCTAATTATTTCTGATCTTTCTATAGGCATGTTGGGCACTGCTTCTTTGATTACAGCAACAATAACATCGCCGATATGAGCATATCGGTGATTGCCAGTTCCTATGATTCGAATACACATCAATTCTTGAGCTCCACTGTTATCCGCTACATTCAAAAGGGTCTGAGGTTGAATCATATCATTTTTATTTTAATCTCTTATTTCAATGCAAGGGATAATGGAAAAAAGAAATATTGTCTGTCCAGAGATAAAGAAATCCGTGGTTGTTTTTTCATTCTCAATACTCCTTCTTCTTTTACTTTTGTTTACCTATCCTGAAATAACAAATTGAGTTCGTATAGGCATTTTGCATGCAGCTATTTCCATAGCAGTTTTGGCTACAGTTTCTGATACTCCACTCATTTCATAAAGTATTCGGCCCGGTTTAACAACAGATACCCAATATTCGGGGGATCCCTTGCCCGAACCCATACGTGTTTCTGTAGGTCTTACAGTAACAGGTTTGTCGGGAAAGATACGTACCCATATCTTTCCACCACGACGCGCATATCGTGTCATTGCTCTTCGCCCTGCTTCTATTTGTCTAGCTGTGATCCAAGCAGGTTCAAGTGCCTGAAGAGCGTATCTGCCAAAACAAATATGATTGCCTCGGCAAGATATCCCTTTCATTCTACCTCTATGTTGTTTACGAAATCTGGTTCTTTTGGGGTTATAGTTGATGGTTATTTCTGAATTCCATCTCTACTGCAAAGCTGGACATGAGAGTTTCTTCTCATCCAGCTCCTCGCGAATGAAATGATTCAATAATATTACATATACACATGTATTTATGTATTTCATTCTAAGAAAGAATATACTAATTTTTTTATATTGAATTTTTTACATAGGTAGTTGTATATATAATGCTTCTTTCTTTTATCAAAATTTCTAAAGTATTTTACTTTACCTCTATTGAATCACGCCAACAGTCATCCAAGAAATAAAATTATTAAATTAAATAAAAATAAAGAAAGGTTTCGCGGGCGAATATTGACTCTTTCCTCCTTCATTTGTAGGGTCAATTCATGACCATTTAGAAGAAATCCATTTTTTCTTGGTTCATTCCGCCATCCTACCCAATGAATCATTAGGATTGATTCGTTTTCAAGAAAATCCTATGTAATCACAGGTTCCATCGTTCCCATAGCTTCTCTATTAATACTTAGGCCTGAACTCTGCAATGGAGCTCTCAACAAAATCTGTTATTTGTTTTCGAGTCAATCTCCTCAGTTTTTTTTAACCCGAAGCTCAATTCAATTATTCTCTATTTTTTATTATTTCTATTATCTATTTTTCTATCTTTGATATCTTATTATTTCTTTATCTATCTTATTACATACATAATAGACTGACTATATTATCCATATTGATTAGATTATTTAGATTATTATTTTAATTTCATTTTTTTTATTATATTTCTTATATTTTCTTCTATGTTTCTATTTTCTTTCTATTTTTTATTTGTATATTTTGTATTCTATTGTAATTGTATATTTTGTATTTTTATTTGATGTTGATGCTTTATAACACTGCCTTTTTTATGGGGTAATTCTTCATAAACCATACATATGGGAATCATATATCATTGAGATCTTTATTCTCTCTTTCTATCATCCTTCCTTTTTTCCACATCCCTTTTTTTCACAATTCATAATCAGATTTCTTTTTTATGAAAATAATTTCAGTTGCTACAACTATATAATTGATTCAGTCATATAGTGACTGTTTCTTGGGATCTCGACAATACGAAGCAATAAGTTGGTTATTAGTTTTGAGTTTCTTTAGTTTTTATAATTACTAAGTTTATAGTGGGGTCAGCCTTTTTTTTTCAATCTAAATTCTCAACTCTAAAGAAAAAATTAACGAGTCACACACTGAGCATAGCAATTATACTAAAATCTAAATTAAATTTAAATAAAGGATAAATCAAATTTTTATTCAACCTTATATAATTATAATTGTTCGTTTTTCTTTGATTAAGAAAAAGAAGAAAAGAGTTTCTAAATTTTTTCTATCGATGAGCAGAATGGCGAGATAAAAAAAGGTCCATTATTCTTATTTTCTTATTCTTGGTTTACAAATATCCAAATTTTGATGCCTAAGACTCCATAGATAGTTCTAATTGTATGGGAACAGTGATCAATTTTAGCGCGAATTGTTTGTAAAGGAACCCTGCCTTCTCTGATCCATTCGACACGTGCAATCTCTTTTCCGTCGATACGCCCTGCAATTTGCACTTGAATTCCTTTTGTACCCGTTTGTTCAGTTAATTCAATAGCTTTTTTCATTGCCTTTCGAAATGATACTCTATTTTTTAATTGTAAAGCTATATATTCTGCAAGAATATTAGGTTGTCCATAAGGCTTTTCAATTCTTGTGATAGCAATGTTGAGTCTCCTATTTACAGAATGAAACTCTTTTTGTACATTCATCTGTAATTCTTCGACTCCCCGTGTTCGTCCTTCTATTAATAAATTGGGAAATCCAATATAGATTATGACTTGAATCAAATCTATTCTTTTTTTAATTCCTATACGGACAATTCCTTCTAAACCCGAGGATATTTTCTTATTTTTTTTTACATAGTCCTTAATACAATTCCGTATTCTTTCATCTTCTTGTAGACCCAGGGAAAAATTCTTTGGTTTTGCGAACCAAAAAGAATGATGACTTTGAGTTATTCCAAGTCTGAAACCAAGTGGATTTATTTTTTGTCCCATATTTTTCTATTATTTTTCCATCCATTTTTTTCTAAATAGGAATCTAAATTTTATATTTTTCTTTTAAAAAAATCTTTATATGACAAGTGGTTTTTTTTATCAGATAATTACGTCCTCGAGCCCGGGGTCTTAACTTTTTCACAATAGCACCTCTATTGACTTCAGCTTTACTAATAAATAAATCAGCTTCATTCAAACCCATATTATGACTAGCATTTGCTGCTGCAGAATAAACTAATTTTAAAATTGGATAAGATGCCCAATAAGGCATTAGTTCCAGTATCATGAGTGTTTCCTCATAAGAACGTCCGCGAATCTGATCAATTACTCTTCGTGCTTTGAAGACAGACATACATATATGTTGAGCTAAAACTTTTGCTTCTCTATCCGAATTTTTGTTCTTTATCATAAAAGTTCTCCCCCGCCAATGAATGATAAGTGCCTAGGTGAAGTATAGTATAAGATAAGTCAGAAAAGTATAAGTCTTATTAGTATACTAGAAAAAGAAAATAAATATACCTATACTCTTACTATAAGATAAAGACTCTTAAGTCTAAATACTATTAAGATAAGGCTTTTCACATGAATACTTAGTAGAACGACTAACGACGAGATTTATTATCGTTTCTCGCGTGTCTCACGAAAGTGAGAGTAGG